CCGATTCTATTCGGGACAGCCCGAGTCGTGCTCTATCAAAAGAGAATTTCTATTCAATGCAAAATTGAAATGAAGTAGGATAATTTTATGATAATTCCCTATCAACGACATATTTTAAAAATAGATATCTAGGTAACAATTTATGTTCTGGGGTTTACATATACTCATATGTTTTGTTATAATTAAAATTGAGAAGGATTTTTTGATTGAAAAAATCAATACTGATTAGTTCTGTCTCAATTTGTATTTTCTTATGTCATTAGGAAAACACAATTTTGAGATTCAAATCCCAGAATCATTCATGAATTCGAAGTAAGCAGTCAATAGTTAATGGTTCAAATTTGTCGGCTAAAAATACACAAATGTTTTTAGCATTGTGTATTTTCAGATACTATACAATCAATCGAAGGGATGGATCAAATCCAATCAAAAAATCAAAAAAGGTCTTTCTTTTAGGAAAAGGATTAAGGAAAACAGGAGTCAAAATGCAAGTACAATAAAAATTCAGGAATCCAGGAAAATTTTCATCTATTTTGTATCATTTTGGCGGCATGGCCGAGTGGTAAGGCGGGGGACTGCAAATCCTTTTTCCCCAGTTCAAATCCGGGTGTCGCCTGATCAACATCAACAAAAAACTCGAAATCTCTTCTGTTCTGCTGATATAACTCGCAGAATTCTTCCCCGGTAGAAGCATAGGAAACAGACCATTGATACTTTGTTTGATTCTAAGCATGTAGTCTCAAGGTTTTCTAAAAGAAAAGATTGTGAATCCTCGTTCGTATCTAGGATTCATCTAATCTACTGGTAGAGGGGCTATCAAGACTTTTCAATTCCCTTCTATTACTAAGGGAGTAATGACTAGATCTTGAATCAGATTGTAGCCCCGGAAATTCAATTAATAGTTTTGGAAAGGGGCGGAAGTTGCTTTATATACGACAGACTCGTGAGAATCTCTGGGTATTCAGGTATCCAATCAATATTCGATTGGATGAATAATTGACTTTGATAGATATAGAAAAGGGGGAAAAAAGAAAGAATTTTTTTTCGGCAACCCCTAGTCAAGCCCCCTCTTTCACAACGATAATCGGGGAGGGGGGGTACGGATTAGATCAAATGAGGAAATAGAGGTCTATAATAGATAGTGATTTCTCTTTTTTAGAGATTTCTCCCCCTTCTGTTTTGACTTAGAAGGTCAACAAAACAAAAAAAGAATAGGCCTTATTATTTATTCTTATTCCTACATGTTCCCATTCCCTTGGGATGTTACTACGTATTTTGCTTGTGTTTAATCTTTCCCGATTCAAAATCATAATCGATTTATTGGATTGGTTTCTCAATAGTGTTTGGTCAGAATCCCTTTTTGACTCTGCGCCATTGATTCCACTATTATTAGTGAGGAATAATGGAATAATTCTTTCGTATTTATAGAGATAGGGGACATAATTCACATGGATATAGTAAGTCTCGCTTGGGCTGCTTTAATGGTAGTCTTTACATTTTCCCTTTCACTCGTAGTGTGGGGAAGAAGTGGGCTCTAGAAGTACTACCAATTGATTGAGTTCAGAAATCAAACCGTATCAATTGTTTTATAGCTCGTTCTGCAACGCATTTTGAACTATTTAAAATTCAAAATCTCTTAATTTCGAATCCCAACTCCAATGGAGTAATCTATGATATGAATCATACTCTTTCAATCAAAGAGATATTTCAGCGATTCCCGTGTTTGTATTTCGAAAAGAACGGTATTCAGGTAATTGGAAATTGATTCCAACCTAAAATTCTTCCGAAATTTTCTATTTCAATCAATGGGAATGGACTCCTACTATCTTTATAGATGCATACTGAGGAAGACCGGACGGACCTTTTTTTTATTTCTTTCCCTCTTTACTGTTCAAAGAGGAAGTCGTTTTGTTAAGTGTATACGCACTTTCTATGAGAAATGATATAGAGATAGTGGTTGTCTAACGAGAGACTATGCAATAATAAGATCTTGCCTCGGACGAGTCACATATTGGGCAGTTTGGTTTCTAATTTGAGAAAGGCTATTTATGCTTTATCGACTTATTTCATATCATGGTTCGGGCGTTAAAAATAAGTAAGGTTTCCTCTTCCTTATTAGTAAAAGGAAAGGAATTAGAATTCCTAAGATAAGAATTATTTTAGATTAATCAGAACAAATAGATGTAGCAAATTGGGTGTTATGTCAATTCCATATATTATATGGAATTAATATACACATATATGAAGAGAATATTGTAGATTGATCTATAGAAACTTAAGCCTTTATCTTTATTTTAGATTACAACTTTATAGACTAAGAGATAGATAGTATGGTAGAAAGATTCATCTATTTCTTTCTACCGTACTATCTATCTCTTAGAATACTGCCGATTCTAATTATAGTCCGCTCAGTTCATTTAAGTTAAGACGTGAAATTGGAATCCTTTTCATTTGACTTCGTCAATTTTTGATAAGAACTCAGAAGGAAAGTTTCATTCAAATTCATTTGAAAATTCAAATGAATTAATCATTTTGACTGACTGTTTTTACGTAAATGATAAGTAGAAAAGCAGTAGGAACTAGAATGAATAGTGCAGTAGCAATAAATGCAAGAATATTTACTTCCATAATCTTATCGGTTTTTTTACTTCGCAATAATTCGGGATTTAATCCCCTAGAGATGATAAATCTTTCGTCTGTAAATTCAATGAATGAATTACCTCTCGATGATCTTGAATCGGATCAATATCATGAATAACAATATCTGATCTATCAAATCAACCCGCCGTCGCGACTTGAATAGTATAACATACTAAGTTCTTTTATCCATACCGAATCACAATTTTGATTCCTGACCCAATCAATCCAAAATTCCTTTATTTATCACTTTATTTATCAGCCGTTTATTTGTTTTTTTCTATAACCCACCTTGCGTCTTCCTTGGACAATCATCTGATGAAGGATCAGCAGATTGCCTTTTTGCGTCGATTAATTGCATAGTTACAAACCTAAACAATAAAAGTGAAATGGAAAAAATAGGAAAGAAAAAAGAAATAAAGACTCCTTTTTGCTTTGGGAATGCCCCCGACACCCTTTACTAGACTAGTTCATAGAAAGGGAAAAATGAATTGATGGATTTATTGGATATTGGATCCGTCGGGACTGGCGGGGCTCGAACCCGCAGCTTCCGCCTTGACAGGGCGGTGCTCTGACCAATTGAACTACAATCCCAGGGAAATAAGGGATCTAGCATAAAATTTTATTCTTTTTTATCTTCGTATGGGATATTTCTGAAGGACAAGGGGGGGTTATACCATCTCGTGGTAGATTGGCGAATTATTGGGCCGAGCTGGATTTGAACCAGCGTAGACATATTGCCAACGAATTTACAGTCCGTCCCCATTAACCGCTCGGGCATCGACCCAGGAAGAATCAATTTTAGGCTTATTGGTAATCCCTGATCACCTTCCTTTCGTAGTACCCTACCCCCAGGGGAATTCGAATCCCCGCTGCCTCCTTGAAAGAGAGATGTCCTAAACCACTAGACGATGGGGGCCGACTTGCCCAACTGCCTTCATACTATGATCATAGTATGATCAGTTTTTTGAAATTGTCAATATAATGGAATGATATGATTAGATCCGAGGGATCTTTCCGTTTTTCAGAATTGTATAGAATTTTTGGATTCGTCATTCATATTCATGAATCGTTCATTAGAATCGACAGTCTCTATATAAATCTACTAAAATAAATCTAGAAAGCGGGATCCAGAAGTTATCGAAAATTTTCTCTAAGACTTTAGTTCAAGGGGACAAGTAGAATCTCTTCATCACATGATTCGATGAAATATCTTGAAATTTCTTTTATGTCGAATTGGTACGTGTACATGTCTGTTATGTATCAATCGAGTGAATTTTGCTTTGATAGGGATCATCGCAATAAAAAAAAAAGAAATTAGGGCCGGTCTTGAAACAATTCATTTTACCCTAGACGTGCTAGGCAAATCCATTTGATTATTCAAAAATCAGCCACTAACCACTATGACTCTACTGCATATAATTATATATATATAATATGTATATATATAATATGTCCATATAGAGATTTTATCTACATAGTGACCCGTTCGGGAATTAAATCAAAGAAGCCCTTTTAACTCAGCGGTAGAGTAACGCCATGGTAAGGCGTAAGTCATCGGTTCAAATCCGATAAGGGGCTTTTCTTTTTTTCATAAAAGCCCAGTCATAGTATTCAGAAAATAGAGATATTTTGTTTTCATTTGAAATACAAAAGGAACTAACCGGATAATACGTTATCATTATACTGAGTTAGTATAGAATAAGAAAATGGAACATTTGTTCGGTAAATTTTCATTATTATGAATAATCATAAGCCGCCTCTTGAATCACCAAAGATCCCTATTACCAACCAAATCCATTGGAAAGATTCGAAATCAACAAAAGAAAAAGTAAGTGGACCTGACCCATTTAATTATGACTATATCTGCTATTCTGATATTAAAATTCGATAGAGATGAAATTTGAATTAGAACAGTCGACCCACCTCCTTTTTTTAATTTCATTTCCTTGGACTTCGAAAGAATTTGTCGATATTTCCGATTCAATCTTCTTGTTCCTAGATTTTCTATTTTCTATGGGAATAAATTGTTACTCCCTTCCTCTACAGAGAAACCTTTCTTCCAAGTCACAAGATAAGAGCCATTTCCACTATCTTTCTTTGATTCCAGATCAAGATGAATTTCTATCTATCTAAGTCTATTTAGATGTATAGCTATCAGATCACGGCTTCGCCGCGTCCGAAATTTTTGTTTCGACAGTGTAATAGAGAGTGGATGCGAGAAGGAGACTTTCATTTCCAGTCTTCTATTTTTTTATTGAATTTAACGAAAAAAAATAGAAAAGTCTCTTTCCTTTCTAAGAGATAAGACTCAATAGAAAAATATTCGAAGGGTCTTTTTTGCTTTGACTCGCGGGAAGATA